TGGAACGGTTGTCTCGAACTGCTTCATAGCATTATCGATTAAAAATGCATTTTCTAGCATTTGACTCCGCACCACCAAAGTATTTAGTCGCCCCCTGGAAAGATAGCCCAGAAAGTCGATATAATCTTTGTATAAGTGGTTTATATGAATCCTTCCGGGTTGAGACCACACGTGAAAATGCCATTGCCATAAATTGACAAGGTAATATTTCCATTTATTCATCAGAAGAGGCATATCTTTTGAAGCCAGAACGGATTTTCCTTGATATCTAACATAATGCATGATAGGATGCTTGAACAACCATAAGTAGTCCTGAAAATCATTAACAAAGACTTGGACAAGATCTTCTACTTTTCCATAAAAAGAAATTCGCTCAAAAAGGAGTCCTGAAGATGTTGATCGTAAATGAGAAGATTGGTTACGGAGAAAAAAGAAGATTGATTCATATTCATATACATGAGAATTATATAGGAACAAGAAAAATCTTGGATTACTTGTTGAAAAAATGGAATTTGATTTCTTTGGAGTAATAAGACTATTCAAATTAAAATACTCATGAAGAAAGAATCGCAATAAATGTAAAGAAGAGGCATCTTTTACCCAATAGCGAAAGGTTCGAACCAAGATTTCCGGGCGAATGGGGTAGGGTATTAGTACATCTAAGACATAGTGTAAATGTGAGAAATTGTTCTCGAAAAAAGGAAATATTGAATGAATTGATTGGAAATTATGAGATTTCGCCATTTCTTTTTCTTTCCCTTCTAAGAAAGCTACTAATCGTAGGGAAAATGGAATTTCCACAATGACTGAAAATCCCTCCGATATCATTTGCGAATAAAATTTATTGTTGTGTCCAATAAAGTGATTTGGATTAGAATCCTTAGAATAAATACTCAAATGAATCCGTTGATACGTCCGACTAATTAAACGTTTCACACGGAGTGAACTAGATTTATTGTCATAACCCCCATTTTCCAACGGAATCGTCGATCTATTTAAACCGTGATCATGAGCAAGTGCATAAATATACTCTCGAAAAAGCAGTGGGTATAGGAAGTTGTGTTGCTGAGATCTATCTAGTTCTAAATGGATTTGATATTCTTTCATTTGAAATTAGATTGCAACAAAAGGTAAGGTATTTATTGGATTATCAAATGATACATAGTGCGATACAGTCAAAACAAAGTATTGTAGTAAAAAAAATGGATACCTTGGAAACGGGTAAACTCATTACCGGATTCTCGATTTTCTCATTTTTGAATTGGTTTATGTTTGTTATAGTATAAATAGGTGGTTAGAAATCCTTTATTTTTGCAATCCAACCGCGCTTTTGATTTTGGAAAACAAAATATCTTTATCAATATACTGCTTCTTCTACACATTCATCTCCAACCCATAATAGGGACAAACTCATAGTTAGGACTCATTAAAAAAATCGCTAATCGACTCACGGAAAACCCCTTCCCCGCATTAGGAACTAATATCTTTTTAACGTTTAATTAGATCGGGGAATTATTCAAATTCAATTCAGAAGAGAAGCTCGTTCCTTTTTATTTCCCGAGAATTGGAACCATAAGGCTCTATCCATTTATTCACTCGACCCAACTTTGAATTCCATTTTTTGTTCTGCGCCAACAATTCAAACCCCGTTTTGAAGCCATTGAATCAGAATAAAGTATTCTCAAAATTTTCCATTGATACGACATGCTGGTTTTTCCATTCATTCCTTTCAGGATCAGTCGTGGTCTTACAAACTCTCCCAATGGTATGGACGAATCCTTTGTTTCATATAAATGTGTAAAAGATGCTAGCCGCACTTAAAAGCCGAGTACTCTACCGTTGAGTTAGCAACCCGAATAATTCGAATGGGTGGATACAATCGGAATAAAAAAGAAATAAAAGAAAAGAAATGAAATTGCACAACGGAATCAAAATATTAAATTAGCAAGAAATCGACTAACAAAATTTAGAATCGATTGGGAACATAAAAAAAAAACTTCTTGTATAACAGCGAATCCAGCGAACCCATTACTTTAATTTTTAATGAAGTAAAGAAAAAAACCAACCCTCTGTTACGGAGATAAATAGGTACGGAGATAAATGGATCCGTTTATCCTTATCCACGATCGAATTATAGTTGTTCGATACGCTGTTGTCAATATGACGGTGAATGTTGAATATTAATGTTAAGAAAAGAATCTAAAAAAATAAAATAGCGAAAACAAAAAGAATGCATTTATTAATTTAATTAAAATAATAAAAAATTAGAAAATGAAATAAATAAATAATATAGAAAAGAAATAATTTCGAAATGCTTTAAAAAAAAAAATCGAAAAGAAAAAGAAAGAACTTGCGTTAGATTTGCACTACATATTTACTATACATAAATACAAATGGATACATAGCTATAGCTGAAAGAATAAAAAAAAAAGAAATCTCGGGTTGACATTGATTCAATCAATCAATATAAGTAAAATAAACAAGTTGAATCCCTTGTTTTGTGATTTGTTAATAGATTTACAACGACAAACTATAAAACGCCCCGTTTCGATTGCAAGTAATGTAAATTTTCGATTTCTCGATCAAATTAGTTCGTTGTATTCATTTGATCTTTTTTATATGCAGCTTATATCAATAAAATTCTAGCAATAAAATTGATTTTTGTTCTTCTGCTTATTTTTTTTGTCCTTATACTTACAGAACATGATACTTTATGGGAGCAATATTAAATAGGAATAAAAAGTGGGTATGAATAGAATAAAAAAGGGGGGAGTAGTAAAGAAAAAGTTATACAAAACTATATAGGAGTCATCCACACCCTCTTTTTTTATTCTATACCCTCGATGCAATTTCGTTTAATTAAGATGAAGTTCCTTAAAAACCCCAGCCTTCTTTGAAATATCATGAACCGTTCCTGTAGGTTGAGCGCCCTTGTCAAGGAAATCTAAAATAGCAGGAAGATTTAAATGGGTTTGATTATTTATCGGATCATAAAAACCCACTTTCCGAAGATCTCTTCCCTCTCTTCGGGATCGAGCATCGATTGCAACGATTCGATAAACAGCTCATTGGGATAGATGTAGATGAACAATACCCCCCCTAGAAACGTATAAGAAGTTTTCTCCTCGTACGGCTCGAGAAAAAATGATTAGAAATTGTGTGATTTAAGTCCTTCTTTTTCGAAAAAAAAAAGCATTCGTACTCTCATAACTCAAGTTGGATAACTTTTAAATAGCCCAAAAGAAAATCTTTAGGGATTTCTTTTTTTGAGTGGTCTCTAACCCCTTTTTTTTGTCTCGTTTCGAATCAATTTTTTGATTCTTAATTCCCATTCTGATCTAATTGTTGAGACAATTGAAACGGTATTTCCTTGTTACAGGATCCTTTTTATCTTTGCCTTGAATCATTGGGTTTAGACATTACTTCGGTGATCTTTCGTTTTCAAAAATGGCGGCAACACACCCCTTTTTGCGATTTTTTTCTATCAAAGAATCATACGAACAATTGATTCCTGCATGATACACTTTTCATCGAAAGAGTTTTACCAATTCCAACAAATTGTCGTTTTGGATTTCAAAATTGCTCGAATCGGATTCTTTCGATTTATATATCGAAAATATACTTACGAAGTTTGTTACAACTTATTGATTGGTATTAACCCTAGATCCTTGCCCCTGCGAAATGAACAAATACTTTCTACTCAAGCTCCATCATGTCCTATTTACACTACACCCCAACAAAAAACGAGAATTCTAGTAGAACAGAACAAAGTATGTCGAGCCAAGAGCCCATTCATTTCTAGATAATCTACAATCTAAAATGGCGGATAAAAAAAAATCCACAGCGGATCGTGTCCTTCAAGTCGCACGTTGCTTTCTACCACATCGTTTCAAACGAAGTTTTACCATAACATTTTTCTAGTTTTGAACCGGTATGTAATTGATTCAATTATGGAATCATGAATAGTCATTGCTTCGGTCAATACCCAGTCCTTTTTCCTTCGATATGAAAGGAATAGTTAGTTAATTTATGAGGAAGAAGCCTCAGTAAGAATTTAATTTCACCCTCTATTTTAATTTTATTGCATGAATGCAATATTTCTTTTTATTTCTAAATAAAACAAAAAAGAACACGAATAAAAATAAAAAGAAAATAAAGTAAAAAGTAAATATAGAGGATGAAGATATATGAATGGACCCCGTCTCAATTATTAATTATGATTAAATACATTTCCAATTATTAATTAGAGCAAAACATCAAATACCTCCAGCTCAAAGAAAATTCACCCATATGAAACTCGATTGATTATGAGATCTTACATTGCTCACTAACTCGTATGGACCCCACTCCCAATTCATTCTGGGGGATGATTAATCATAAATAAAAATAGGATCCTATTTGATACGGGAGGCTAGACTCTTTTGTATAGATAAAAAGACAAAAGGGTCCAGATTACATCATTCTTTACTATAATTGCTCTTTTCCCCTAAACCGGTCTTAGAAACTTAGAAACTTAATTCCATTGATTGAATTCAAACAGTACCACGAATACCCTCTTGTTTAGATTTCAAGAAATGAAATAAAAAATCGGGGCTGTCTTATTAAAAAAAAAATATAAGAAAGATAGAGAGAAAGATAGAGGTTTTCGCATTTCGATTTAGAATGTATCCTTGCAAATTCACGGAGGTAGGGTATGTAAGGATTTTTTAAGCCACTCACTTACATATCAAAGTGAAAGGGAGGGGGAGGGCCCATCCGACTTTTTTGGAATTCAAACTCTTGTGATCTATGTTGCCATCTTACTTGGATCACAAATGGATTCCGTTTTATTTTCGTATTATTTGAACTCGATTCAATTTATGAAAAAACATCTTATTCAGAGAAGAGTTTTGAAAATTCGAAACAAGAAGTCCATTTTATCAAAAATTAGACTCTTAAAAAAATTATACTCTGAAAGAGAGGTTGCTCAAAAAAGTAATTTGGAGTCTGATATTCGGATATATATAAGAGGTCGCTCTGGGACGGAAGGATTCGAACCTCCGAATAGCGGGACCAAAACCCGTTGCCTTACCGCTTGGCCACGCCCCATTTGAATTTCTTTTCTATTCGATACTAATAAACACTAATATTGGTTGTTCGTCAATTCCCGGCCAAATCTCTACGGAATAAAGTAGATTCTTTTTTTTAAGATTTTGACACAAGTAGATGCAGAATTAAACTCCATTTATTGATCATTACATAGAATTCAATTAAGATATTGTATGAAAGTATGATTTCTTCTATTCTCTTGTGAGAATTGAAGGATTTTTGTTTTGATTGGTTCGGTTCAAAGAAGTATTTTTTTTTGTCTACCTTACTTTCTTTTCGTCATTTTTAGCTTATATCAATAACATATTTTTAACTCAATCAAAATACAATTATCTCCAAGAACAAAATGTTTGTTATGCTTAATACCTTTAGTTTGATCTATATCTTTCTTAATTCTGCCCTTTATTCGAGTAGTTTTTTATTCGGCAAATTACCCGAGGCGTACGCTTTTTTGAATCCAATTGTAGATGTTATGCCAGTAATACCTCTTCTCTTTTTTCTCTTAGCCTTTGTTTGGCAAGCTGCTGTAAGTTTTCGATAAGATCGTTAATCGTGTCCGAGAAAAATTCATGATTTATTCAAGCTCGAGAAAAAAAAATTCTAACAATTGATAAGACCAGATGAGTCTTCCAATTTGAATGAACCCTCAAGTAAAACAGTAAAATTCTTGGGCAGACACGATAAATTTAGATTTCCCCATTTCACGATTCTGACCCCCTTTTTTTTTTCACTGAAAGACCCTATTAGAGTCCGCCACAATATCGAAGTCGAATTGTGTTAATTTCGAAAAATAAAAACTCTTTTGTATTTCTATCAATTTGAAAAACCGTTTCATTTCTTGGTGTCAAAATAGGATATGTAGTATAAAAATAGAGAATCTATTCTCTCCCCCCCCCCCAAAAAAAATTTGGAGATTGTGTAATGCTTACTCTCAAACTCTTTGTTTACACCATAGTTATATTCTTTGTTTCTCTCTTCATCTTCGGGTTCCTATCTAATGATCCAGGGCGTAATCCTGGACGTGAAGACTAAAAAATAAGAAATTTTTCTTTACTTTATTCTTAGAAATGTTTTTAGGATTTGATTTTATCTATTCTACATCTTTAACTAGTCAAATAAAAAAAAAACAAAAGGGTTCGCTAAATTCGAATTTGAAAGATACCCAGTCAGCGACGGAAACGGAAAGAGAGGGATTCGAACCCTCGGTACGAATAGCTCGTACAACGGATTAGCAATCCGACGCTTTAATCCACTCAGCCATCTCTCCTAATTGAAAAAAAAAAATAATAATAATTACTATGTTACATTACACAAAAGATAATGCTTGAAAAAAAGGCCCTTCTTTACTTTAACTTTATTATATAGCTTCTATATTTTTTTATTGTATTTTGTATTGTATTATACAGATGGATACAACTTTTATCGGGAATTCCATTTTTTATTTCTATAAAATGAAAAATGAAAATAAAGAATGGCCTCGAAAGAGATATCTCGAATCAAAATAGAAAAAAATAAAGAATATCTCTTTACAAAATTACAAAAGGCCCTTTTTTTTTATTTTCACGGCCTGGTCTGGTCAGTACCCAGCCGGGCCTTTTTTGTTCCAATGAACCATACCGCCAAATCATAAAAAAAATGATTTAGATGGAATCAAAGTGTCATTTCTTATTCTTTATTATTCTTTTGTTTCTTCTTCTTTTTTTTTATTTAATTTACTTTTGCTGGATACTCGAAAAAAGGGAAAAACAGAACGACGTATTTTTTTTGCACAATGCATTTTATGTTAGGGCTTAAATTGTTTTGTCGAGCCGTATCTGTCAAAACTCCTTCAAGAACCAAATTTGTTATTTTATTTAGTTATTCAATTTCGTTTTTTATTTTTAAACAAAATAAGTCCTCTTTTCCTAATTTCATTAGGACTCCTAACAAACACGTCAATACTCTAAGCTCTAATTTGCATTTCATGATTTTTTTTTATTTCTGTCCTATATTGATTACGTCCGATTCCCTTGTTCGACAAAAGTCCCATTTCTATACAATAATCGTATTGTAGCGGGTATAGTTTAGTGGTAAAAGTGCGATTCGTTCTATTAATCCTCTTAATAGTTAAGGGGTTCTTCAGTTTCATTCATATTCTGATCAAAAACTTTATTTCTTAAAAGGATTTCATTTGAATCCTTTACCTCTAAATGAAAGATTCGAGGAAGAATATCCATTCTCGTGATTTGTATCCAAGGGTCAATTAGAAATTTCAAATTTGGATTATGAAATTACGAAACATAATTTTTGTGAATTTGGAATTAGATCAATCTTTCCAATTGAATAAGTATAAGTAAGGGATCCATGGATAAAGATAGAAAAGTCTATTTCCAATCGTAACTAAATCTTCAATTTTTGTTTTGCATAGGGTAG